ATAAAGGACACGACGAGCATAAATACCCTCTTTAACTTCTATTCTAACGGACTGAATATCTTTTATAAGGAATCGGAGGAATATGCGACGATTTTTTCCAGGAAATCCCCAACGAAAAATACACACTATCCCTTCCTTTCTATCGAATCGATCATAACCACTACCTACATTCCAGGAAATTGTGCACCACAAATAGGAACTAATAAAGAGACCCGCGATCCCGTAGAAAGACATCACGATCCCTTGTGGAAAAAAAATGATTTGCTGAGACGGAAAAAAAGATATCAAATTTCTACCAAGATAACTGGAAGTTCCAACCAATAAGAATCCTAATGAACCTAAAAAAAGGATAAGGGCCCAGCATAAATTACTTAGTTTTCGAGACCCCGTTATAAGTTCTATCCATATATCTTCTGATCGCCAACTCATACTTGATCTGATTGCATTTTATTGGAATTGAGAGAATACCCCAAATGAATTTGACTTTACTTTTTTTTGTTTCCGAAGTAACTCTCATCAACTAGCACTAGTTTGATGTGAACTAGCACTAGTTTGATGTGAACCTTTAGGAGTAATTCATCAAATTGGTTAGATCTAAAATAATAACATACCCTTCATATGAGCCCACTATACATATTGATATACCTATAGATCCACCGACTTTACATTTTAGCCATCCAGCGATCCTGATCTATTTGAAACTAGCTAGAATTCAGTTACCCATAGATCCTTTTCTGCAGGCATAATAACTTTTTCCTTTATGTTCGGCGGAAATTACACGTTAGACCATATTTTTCGAAATAGATATCTGTGTTATGCTACAAGTCTAAGTTTTGAAAAAAAAAACGGATGAGATTGGGTCCCATCAGATCTAAACAATCTTGTTTTTTTGAACATGAAGAGATAAAGAAGCCATTGCAATTGCCGGAAATACTAGGCCTACTAAAGGCACAAAAATAGAGGGGAAATTGAAAGTTGTCATAAAATGGGTACCTCGATTTACTATTTGTACCTGCTATTATTTATTTTTTATAAAAAATAAATATCTTATAATAATTATAATTAAGAATTGTAATTATTATTAATTAATTAAATTTCAAATTCTTAGTATAGAAATAAGTATCTATATATCTAAGTGAGTATATAGAATAAGTCCAAGGAATGTAGAACTAAATAAATGGACTTATTCATCTTTCTACATGAAAGATATGTATGATAATTCACTTTATTATTTTTCTTCATTTCTTTGTCTTTTGTTCTTGTCTTCGAATTTTTAATAAAGAAAGAAAGAGTTTCTTACAGATTATCGAAAGATTCGTTAGAATGCGACCCAACAGGAATTTTTAGTGAAAATGGGATTTTCGGGAGATAGAGAAAGATAAAAAACTATATAGCTATCTTTTCTCTATTTGATTATATACATAAGACATAAGACGAAATTCATTTTATTTGCCTAATTTCACGAAAGGAAGAATTCACTCTTTTATCTTGTTGATAGAGACTTCTTAATTAGTAATCGGGATTCTAGGTAAAAAAAAGAGTTATCCGCAACTTTTTATTCTTTCTACAATTAGATCTTAGGTCATCAAAGAAAACTCCATTCTTATTTACTTTGATTCTTATAAACTAACTACTTGTTTGCTACAAATAAACTAATTGAATTTTGTGTGCTCTACTTGATTGAATTTTAATTCAAAGGAAAGAAAGCGTGGAGCTTAAATAACTCACTCAGAACGCTTTTTAAAGGATTACGTGGTACAATTAGGTCAAATAAGCCCTTCTGGAATAAATATTCAGCCGCTTGTGAACCTTCAGGTACTGTTTTATTCAATGTTTGTTCAATTACTCTTTTACCCGCAAATGCAATATAGGAATTGGGTTCAGCAATAATGATATCTCCCAACATACCAAAACTAGCTGTTACCCCACCAGTAGTAGGAGATGTAAGGATTGATACATAAAATAACTTTTTATTTGATTGATAATCATATAAAGCAGACGATATTTTAGCCATTTGCATCAAGCTCAAACTTCCTTCTTGCATGCGTGCCCCCCCGGAAGCGCACACTATAATAAGAGGTAGAAATTTATTGGTAGCGTACTCAATCAAACGGGTGATTTTCTCCCCGACTACGGATCCCATACTACCCCCCATAAACTGAAAATCCATAACCCCAATTGCTACGGGAATACCATTTAGTTGACCTATGCCTGTTTGAACAGCCTCAGTTAATCCTGTCTTTATTTGATAAGAATCAATACGATCTTTATAAGGCTCCTCCTCCGAATGAAATCCAATGGGATCCAGAGAGACCATGTCTTCATCCATAGGATGCCAAGTACCGGGATCGATCGAAAGTTCGATTCTATCTGAACTACTCATTTTCAAATGATATCCACATTGTTCACAAATATTTGTTTTTGATTTCAAAAATTTCTTATAATTTAATCCATAACAATTTTCGCATTGAACCCACAAATGCCGGTATTTTTGAGTTAC